TATACATTGCATTTTGGTTTGCAACAATGTATATATATGCTTCAATACCCATAATCACTTATTGAGGCTGCCGTTCGAGTCTTTCCTGTTTTAGGGGTTTGGCAGAGAGTATAGGACTTGTTCGGCGAAGGGGGGAAGGGGGGTTTGTCGCTCAAATTCCTTAAATTTTCAAAGGGGAGATGTTAAAGAAGTTTGGAGTAAAGGACCATACTTTATGCACCTGATAGAGATTAATGTTATTCTTTATTGAATGTTTTTCTAGTGTTACATTAGGGTATTATGAAGAGCAAGAGCATGTACAACCTTGTCTACTATCTACTAAAGGTGTCGCACATGCCAAATGAAAGGAAAACCTAAAAAAAGAACCAGATGCATATAAATGAATGCCTTGGCATGGTGAGTCATGGATTGTGAAGGTCGCCACCATTAACCAGATGCCAGTATAATTATCCGGTAGGGGAGTTTGAAACATATGGACCTGAAATAGGAACCAGATGCCAGTAATAGTTCACCCTGTGTGACCCCTACAATACATGCCCCTGACCCATCATGCAGCATATGCATTCAGAATAAACCAGTTGGTGGTTTCTTACTACATTAATTATTTGTGGTCCTATTTTGGTTGATATGGGATATAGGATGTTGTGATGGCGTTATGAGGAATATTCGATTTATCAGCTTAAGTTACTCTACCCCTGAGTTTTAAGAGAATGCTTATGTGTGTCTTAGTTGGAGGTTGATGTATGTGGGCTTTATCGCAATAATGCCAAAATGACCTGGATGTCCCTAGATTCATTAATGTAAAATTATGCACTATATGTACCACCTGACATAATATATGCTCGAGTACATGAATGTAGTAACATCATTATGATGGTCCTCAACAGGTAAGGGGGTACTACATAAAAGGTATTATATACATACAGTGTTCTTAGGACTATACGCCGACGCTTGGCCGGCGGCGCCAGAGAGTAGTTTAACTTAGAATCCTAGCTTTGGGAGTTAGGGGTGGGAGTTAAAATCTCTCCTCTCTGGGCACTAGGGGGGATTCTAACCCCCGGTCTCCGGATTACAAGACCGGCGCTTTTAGGCTAAGCTACTAGGGCAGAGTCATTCAAGTGCCTTGTTTTCGGCTCATCCTGCAGCGGGTATGAAGATTAAGAATAGGGAAAAGTACAGCACGGATGCGACTAAGCCGATGAGGACGTATGGATGCTCCACTGGTATGCCTCCAATCCAAGTCAGGATTAGTAGGTCTGCGACCAAGGCTCAGAAAAGGAATTGTGTGACTGGCCGAAAGGTGAGGCCTCGTTGTTTGGATGTGTGGAGGATGGGAACAACTAAAAGTACTAGGATGGAGGCTAGGAGGGCTAAGACGCCCCCTAGTTTGTTAGGAATGGATCGAAGGATGGCGTATGCGAAAAGGAAGTATCACTCTGGCTTGATGTGGGGCGGGGTTACCAGGGGATTAGCGGGGGTGAAGTTGTCTGGGTCGCCCAGAAGGTTGGGTCAGAAGAGGGCCAGGGCTGTGAGGGCGACGAGAAGGACTGCGAACCCCAGGAGGTCTTTGTATGAAAAGTAAGGGTGAAAAGAAATTTTATCGGCGTCTGAGCTTAGGCCTGTTGGGTTGTTGGATCCGGTTTCGTGGAGAAAGAGAAGGTGAATTACTGTTGCCGCTACAACCACAAAGGGGAAGAGGAAGTGAAAGGCGAAAAATCGGGTGAGGGTGGCACTGTCTACGGAGAAGCCCCCTCAGATCCATTGAACTAGCTCGTTTCCGACATAGGGCACGGCGGACATTAGGTTGGTGATGACTGTGGCCCCTCAGAATGATATTTGGCCTCAGGGGAGGACGTAGCCGACGAAGGCGGTCATCATGGTTAGGAGAAAGAGGACTACTCCGATGTTTCATGTTTCTTGGAAGAGGTAGGACCCGTAGTATAAGCCCCGGGCGATGTGGATGTAGAGGCAGATGAAGAAGAAAGAAGCCCCGTTAGCATGTATGCTTCGGATGAGTCAGCCGTAGGTGACGTCTCGGCAAATGTGTGTGACAGAGGAGTAGGCGGTGGAGATGTCGGCAGTGTAGTGTATGGCTAAAAATAGGCCGGTTAGGATTTGTGCGATTAGGCATAATCCGAGGAGGGAGCCAAAATTTCATCAGACTGAGATATTAGAAGGGGTGGGGAGGTCAACTAATGCGTCGTTAGCAATTTTTAGTAAAGGGTGAGTTTTTCGCAGGCTTGCCATTAAGGGTTCCCGTAGTTGAATCACAACGGTGGTTTTTCAAGTCATTGGTCTCGGTTGGAGTCCGGGCGGGAATTATGACTTATCTTGTGTCTTTATTTCTGTTAGGGTTGGTTGTGGGGCTAGTTGCTGTGGCTTCTAATCCGGCCCCGTATTTTGCGGCTTTGGGGCTGGTTGTGGCGGCGGGGGTGGGATGTGGGGTTTTGGCAGCGCATGGCGGGGCTTTTTTATCGTTGGTGTTGTTTTTAATTTATTTAGGGGGGATGTTGGTTGTGTTTGCCTATTCGGCAGCTTTGGCTGCTGAGCCTTTCCCCGAGAGTTGAGGGGATCGTTCGGTGGCCGGGTACGTAGGTGCCTATCTTGTGGGGGTTGTGTTGGCCGCCGGCTGATTTTGAGGGGGCTGATATGAGAGTTCATGGGTGGTGGTGGATGAGTTTAAAGAGTTTTTTGTCTTGCGAGGGGATTCAAGCGGGGTGGCGCTAATGTATTCGTTTGGGGGCGGGATGTTGGTGGTGTGTGCTTGGGTGCTTCTTCTTACCTTGTTTGTGGTGTTGGAATTAACTCGAGGTCTGAGTCGTGGGACGCTTCGAGCGGTTTAGAGGATGACTAGTAGGGTGGCTAATGTTGCGGTAAGTAGAAAGATCGTTAAATAGGTTTTGATCATACCTCGTTGGGCGTTGCTTGTGTTGGTAATTATTTTTAGTTGAGCGGAGGCCAGTCCTTTGGGGCCCACTATTTCAAATCATGTTTGGTCGACTAATTGGGTGGCGATGGTTTGTCCTAGGGTGAGATTTAGTTTGGGGATTAGTCGGTGGACGGTTGCGGGAAAATATCCTAATATGTTTGAGAAGTTGTGGAGGGGGATGGTCGGCGTGGTTTTGAATTGTTTGTTTGTCAGGGAGGCCAGCTCCATGGCAGTGAGTAGGCCAATAATTGTCACTGCTAGGGCGGCTAGTTTTAGGAGAGGGGGTATGGTTATGATGGGGGTTTTGGATGGGAGGAAGTTTGAGGTGATGATAAGGCCTGCGATGATGCTTCCTCAGGCTAGACGTTTGAGGGGGTTGATGACGGAGGGGTTGTTTTCGTTGATTGGTGAAAGTGCTAAAAATCGTGGGGTGCCCATAGAGACGAAGAAGACTATCCGAAAACTGTAGACTGCCGTGAAGGAGGTGGCGATAAGAGTAAGGGCCAGGGCTCAGGCGTTCAGGTATGAGGTGTTGAGAGCTTCGATGATCGCGTCCTTTGAGAAAAAGCCGGCTAAGAAGGGGGTGCCGGTGAGGGCGAGACTCCCGACGGTGAGACAGGAGGAAGTGAGGGGCATAAGGTTGTGAAGTCCCCCTATTTTTCGAATGTCTTGTTCGTCGTTAAGGCTGTGGATAATGGAGCCTGAAGATAAGAAGAGTATGGCTTTAAAAAAGGCGTGAGTGCAGATGTGAAGGAACGCTAGTTGGGGTTGGTTAAGTCCGATGGTAACTATTATTAGGCCTAGTTGGCTTGAGGTGGAGAATGCAACGATTTTTTTAATATCATTTTGGGTGAGGGCGCAGATCGCTGTGAACAGAGTGGTTAATGCTCCTAGGCAGAGGCAGACGGTGAGGGCTACCTGATTATCTTGCATTAGAGGGTGGAGGCGAATGAGTAGGAAAATGCCGGCTACGACTATCGTGCTGGAATGTAGGAGGGCAGACACTGGGGTAGGACCTTCCATGGCGGAGGGCAGCCAGGGATGTAGACCAAATTGTGCGGATTTACCGGCAGCCGCAACGATTAGGCCAATTAGGGGGAGAGTTAGGTTGAATTCTTTAGATGTGAAGAATATTTGTTGGATCTCTCATGAGTTTAGATTTATTGCGAATCAGGCCATGGCCATGATTAATCCGATATCTCCGACTCGATTGTACAGGACGGCTTGAAGGGCCGCTGTGTTGGCATCGGCTCGACCGTATCATCACCCGATTAGGAGGAAGGATATAATGCCAACTCCTTCTCAGCCGATAAATAGTTGAAATATGTTGTTAGCTGTTACTAGAATGATTATGGCTACCAGAAAAAGGAGGAGATATTTAAAGAATCGGTTTATGCTGGGGTCTGCGTGCATGTATCATAAGGCAAACTCTAGGATAGATCAGGTGACGTAGAGGGCGACAGAGGTGAAAATAATTGAATAGTGGTCGAATTTGAGGCTAATGTTGATGTCGAAGGTTGCGGTGTTTATTCAGTGTCAATTGGTAACAATGGTTTCAACTCCTTGATCGAGAAAAATAAATAGGGGGAGGAGGCTTACTGCGAATGCGGTGCTAACCCCTGTTTTGACGTGGGTAGTGGCTCAGTTGTTCTCTCGAGGGTTCGGGCTCAGGGTGGTGATAAGGGGGTATAGAAGGAGTCCGAAGATTAGTATAAGGCTGGTCGAGAGGATGAGGGCGGTTGGCTGCATAGCTTCTACTTGGATTTGCGCCAAGAGTTTTTGGTTCCTAAGACCAACGGATGAGCTGTTATCCTTTAGAAGCGCGAGTGAGCCGCGGAGTCAAACCGCGGGTTTAGGGGTAGCAGCCTCTATTGGCTTCGGGCCTCTCTCGGTGGACAAGGGGGGTTTAGCCCCTATCTCTAGAATCACAATCTAGTGTCTTAGTTAAACTATGTCTACAGTGGCATCAGCCTCACATGAGCTCGGGCTTTGTGATTAGTAAAAGAATGGGGATTAGGTGTAGGGCTATCAGTAGGTGTTCTCGTGTGTGGTATGGCGTAAGTCCAATTATGTGGGCGGGCGCTGGCCCTCGTTGGGTTATGAGGAACAAATATAATGAATAGCTTGCCGTGATTAGCGTGCCGAGGCCGGTAAGAGCGAGGGTTCAGGGAGACCAGTTAAATATTGTAGTAATAATTATAATTTCTCCTATCAGGTTGGGGAGGGGCGGGAGGGCGAGATTAGCTAGATTGGCGGTGAATCATCAGACGGCTGTTAGAGGAAATAGCATTTGGAGCCCTCGTGCTAGCATTATGGTCCGGCTGTGAGTGCGCTCATAGCTTGTGTTGGCTAGGCAGAATAGGGCTGAGGAGGCCAGGCCGTGTGCGATTATAAGAATAATTGCTCCGGTGAAACCTCATGGGGTTTGGATGAGAATGCCTCCGGCTACCAGTCCTATGTGACTAACGGAGGAGTAGGCAATTAGTGATTTGAGGTCAGTTTGTCGCAAACAGATGGAGCCGGTCATGATAATTCCTCAGAGTGCCAGCACGATAAATGGGTAGGCTATTTCTTTGGACAGAGGATCTAATATGACCATTATACGTATCATGCCGTATCCGCCCAATTTTAGAAGAACGGCGGCTAGGACTATGGAGCCGGCAATGGGGGCCTCTACATGAGCTTTGGGTAGTCAAAGATGTACCCCGTATAGGGGTATTTTTACTAGAAAGGCGATGAGACAGCCCGCCCACCAGATTTTGTCTCCTCAGGAAAAAAGGGAGAGTGGCTGGGAATATTGTAATGTTAGTATCGATAGTGTTCCTGTGTTGTTTTGGAGGAGTAAGAGAGCCACTAGGAGGGGGAGGGAGCCTGCGAGGGTGTAAAAGAGAAAATATGTTCCGGCGTTGAGGCGCTCCGTTTGGTTTCCTCAGCGGGTGATGATGATGAGGGTTGGGAGGAGGGTGGCTTCAAATATGACGTAGAATATGATGATTTCAGTGGCCCCGAAAGCTATGATGAGAAATGCTTGGAGGGATGTCAGGAGGGAAATGTATATGCGTTGGCGGCTGATAGGCTCAGGGGAGACATGATTTTGACTAGCCAGAATTATGAGGGGGAGAAGTCAGCAAGTAAGTACAAGGAGGGGGGTGGAAAGGGGGTCTGCTGCTAGGTAGAGATTGGATGAGGATCATCCGATTTCGGAGTCTCACTTTAATCAGGATAGGCTAGCTAGAGCGATTAAAAGGCTTTGAGCTGTTGCGGCAGCCCAAAGCCATTTAGTCGGGGTTAGCCAGATTGTTGGAAAAAGCATGAGTGTTGGGATGAGAATTTTTAGCATTGTAGGAGGTTTAAGCTTTGAAGGCGGTCAGTTCCGTGAGTTCGTGCTGTGGCGACGAGTAGGGCTAGTCCTGCGCTAGCTTCACAGGCTGAGAAGGCTAAGAGGAGTAGGGGGGCTGAGGAGTATCCTGTGGCCTCTAGTTGAAGTGCTCAGAGGGATAGCGCAATAAATAGCGATAGCATTATCCCTTCTAGGCATAGCAGGGCGGATAGGAGATGGGTGCGGTGGAATGCTAGGCCCATAAGCCCCAGAATAAAGGCTGAGCTGAAGCTGAAGTGTGCGGGGGTCATAAGAAGGTCATGGATTTTAACCGCGATTTTCTGAGCCGAAATCAGAGGTCTTGCTTGGACTAACTTTCTATTCGGCCCATTCCAGGCCCCCTTGGACTCATTCGTAGACTAGGCCTAAAGTGAGGAGGGCGAGGACCGCGGTGGCCCAGAGGAAGGTGTTAACAGGGGCGAGTAGTTGATCTCCTCAGGGAAGGGGGAGAAGAAGTGCAATTTCTAAGTCAAAGAGGAGGAAGAGAATAGCGATAAGGAAAAAGCGTAGGGAGAAAGGCAGGCGGGCGGACCCTAGGGGGTCAAAACCGCACTCGTAGGGTGAAAGTTTTTCTGCGTCCGGAGTTATTTGGGGTAGTCAAAAAGATACGATGGCTAGGACTGTGGAGAGAGTGATGGTAATTAATAGGACTGCTGTAATCAAATTCATTATCTTTCCTTGGGCTTTAACCAAGATTGAATGATTGGAAGTCATCTGTATTGATCTGATACTAGAAAGATTATGAGCCTCATCAGTAGATGGATACGTAGAGAAATAGTCAGACGACGTCGACGAAGTGTCAGTATCATGCGGCGGCTTCGAACCCGAAGTGATGTTCTGAGGTAAAATGGTACTGAATTTGTCGTAGTAGGCAGACAGCTAGGAAAGTAGACCCAATAATTACGTGTAGTCCGTGAAAGCCCGTGGCTACAAAGAATGTCGATCCGTAGACTCCGTCGGCGATGGTGAAAGGGGCTTCGTAGTATTCTATGGCTTGAAGAAGGGTGAAGTAGAAACCCAGCAGGATTGTCAGGCCAAGGGATTGGATAGCTTCTTTTCGGTTGCCTTCTATGAGGCTGTGGTGGGTTCAAGTAACTGTGACCCCGGAGGCGAGAAGGACGGCGGTGTTTAAGAGAGGTACTTCGAATGGGTCTAGGGGGGTGATTCCGGTGGGGGGTCAGCACCCTCCTAGCTCGGGGGTTGGGGCTAAGCTTGAGTGGTAAAAGGCTCAGAAGAAGCCTAGGAAGAAGAAAACTTCTGATGTGATAAATAGAATTATTCCGTATCGTACGCCTTTTTGGACGGGAGGGGTGTGGTGTCCTTGGAATGTTCCTTCTCGGATGACATCTCGTCATCATTGGAATATTGTGAGGAGGGTGAGGAGTAGTCCGAGGGACAGTAGTGTTATTGAGTGGAAATGAAATCAGACTGCGAGGCCGGAGGTTAATAGGAGGGCAGCGACTGCGCCGGTTAGGGGTCAGGGGCTTGGGTCGACCATGTGGTATGCGTGTGCTTGGTGGGCCATTAGACGTTTTCTTGTAGGTAGAGGCTTAGTAGTAGGACAAATACGTAGGCTTGAATTATAGCAACTGCTACTTCTAGTAGTGTAAGGAGAAACAGTACTATGGCTGTTAGGATGGCCACTGTAGGTATCATTGGTAGGAGTACAAATGCGGCGGTGGCGATTAGTTGGATGAGAAGATGCCCTGCTGTAAGGTTGGCAGTTAATCGAACTCCTAATGCCAGAGGTCGGATGAAAAGGCTGATAGTTTCGATGATGATTAGTACGGGAATAAGAGGAACGGGGGTTCCTTCTGGGAGAAGGTGGCCTAATGCGGCGGTAGGTTGGTTTCGTATTCCGATAATAACTGTGGCCAGCCATAGGGGGACTGCAAAACCTATGTTTAGGGACAGTTGAGTGGTTGGGGTAAAGGTGTAGGGGAGGAGGCCTAACATGTTAAGAGTGATGAGGAAGATTATCAGTGAAGTAAATAGCGCTGCTCATTTGTGTCCGCCTAGATTTAGGGGAAGAAGTAGCTGTTGAGTAAAACGGTTGAGAAATCAGCCTTGCAGTGTTACAAGGCGATTATTTAGTCAGCGAGTAGAGGGAGTGGGATAGAGAAGTCAGGGCAGGGTGAGGGCCAAGGCCATCAGTGGAATGCCGAGATATGTGGGGCTCATAAACTGATCGAAAAAGCTTAGTGTCATGGTCAATTTCAGGGTTCGGGTTTAGTCTTTTCTGTGCTTAGTGCGGTTGGCTCGTTGGTAAAGGTGTGGCCAAGAATTTTAGGGGGAATTACGGCAAGGAATACTAGTCAGGAAAATACTAAGATGGCGAATCAAGGGGCGGGGTTTAATTGGGGCATATCACTAGAGGTGGTTGGGGATCACCAGTCTTTAGCTTAAAAGGCTAACGCTAGTCCCGGTTTAGCTTCCTAGTGAAGCGTCTTCAAGTATTAGGGAGGATCAGTTTTCGAAATGTTCGAGAGGGACTGCTTCTACCACGATTGGTATAAAGCTGTGGTTGGCACCGCAGATTTCAGAACATTGTCCGTAGAATACTCCGGGGCGGGAGGCGATAAAAGCTGTTTGATTTAGGCGGCCGGGCACTGCGTCTATTTTCACCCCTAATGCGGGGACAGTTCATGAGTGTAGGACATCTTCGGCTGAGACTAGAACGCGGATGGGGGACTCTATGGGGACGACTATTCGGTGATCTGTTTCGAGAAGTCGAAATTGTCCGGGGGTTAAATCTTGTGTTGGGATCATATATGAGTCAAAGGCTAAGTCTTCGTAGTCCGTGTATTCGTAGCTTCAGTATCATTGATGGCCTATTGCCTTGATGGTAAGGTGAGGGTCGTTAATTTCGTCTATTAGGTAGAGAATGCGAAGGGAGGGGAGAGCGATTAAGATGAGGATTACTGATGGAAGAATAGTTCATACGATTTCGATTTCTTGGGAGTCTAGAATATATTTGTTAGTAAGTTTAGTTGAAACCATTGCTACGATAATGTAAAGGACGAAAGTGCTGATGAGGAGCACGATTATAAGTGCGTGGTCGTGGAAGTGGAGAAGTTCTTCTATTACTGGTGAGGCCGCGTCTTGGAATCCTAGTTGTGAGGGATGTGCCATTCTAGCTTAGAGCTCAGGACCCGCGGGGTTTCAACCCACAATACTGCCTTGACAAGGCAGTGTAATGTCCTTTTACTAGGGTCCTTGATAGAAGAAAGTGGCAGAGTGGCTATGCGACTGGCTTGAAACCAGGGTATGGGGGTTCAATTCCTCCCTTTCTCGTTAGTTTGTTTGTACTTGGACAAAGGCTGGTTCTTCAAATGTGTGATAGGGAGGAGGACAGCCGTGTAGTCATTCCACGTTTGTGGAAGTTAGTTCGACTGACAGTACTTCTCGTTTGGCGGCAAATGCTTCTCAAATAATGAATAAGAATATGATGACTGCTACTATAGAAATTATAGAGCCGATTGAGGAGACAGTGTTTCAGAGGGCGTAGGCGTCTGGGTAGTCCGAGTATCGTCGTGGTATTCCTGCTAAGCCTAGAAAGTGCTGGGGGAAGAATGTGAGATTAACCCCTAGGAATATGACCCCGAAGTGAATCTTAGATCAGGTGCTATGGAGGGTGTATCCTGAAAAGAGGGGAAATCAGTGTACGAATCCGGCCATAATTGCAAATACAGCCCCCATGGATAGGACATAATGGAAGTGGGCGACCACGTAGTACGTGTCATGAAGTACGATGTCTAAGGACGAGTTGGAGAGGACGATCCCTGTTAGTCCACCGACCGTGAAAAGGAAGATAAAGCCCAGGGCCCATAGAAGAGGAGTCTCTCATTTAATTGAGCCTCCGTGCAGCGTGGCCAGTCAGCTAAATACTTTTACGCCTGTGGGGATGGCGATGATTATTGTTGCGGATGTGAAATAGGCACGAGTGTCTACGTCTATCCCCACCGTAAACATGTGATGAGCTCAAACAATGAACCCTAGAAGTCCGATGGCTATTATGGCCCAAACTATGCCTATGTAGCCGAATGGCTCTTTTTTACCGGCGTAGTAGGCGACGACGTGTGAGACAATGCCAAATCCGGGTAAAATTAAGATGTAAACTTCTGGGTGGCCAAAAAATCAGAATAAGTGTTGATACAGGATGGGATCTCCTCCTCCGGCCGGGTCAAAGAATGTTGTGTTGAGATTACGGTCTGTGAGGAGTATGGTAATAGCTGCGGCTAGCACGGGGAGGGATAGGAGGAGCAGGACAGTTGTGACTAGAAGAGACCAGACAAATAAGGGCGTTTGATATTGGGAAATGGCTGGGGGTTTCATGTTGGTAATTGTAGTAATAAAATTAATTGAGCCCAGGATTGAGGAAACACCTGCTAGGTGGAGGGAGAAGATAGCGAGGTCTACGGAGGCACCGGCGTGAGCCAGGTTGCCGGCTAGTGGGGGGTAAACAGTTCATCCGGTTCCTACCCCAGCTTCAACCCCTGAGGACGATAGGAGAAGGAGAAGTGAGGGGGGAAGAAGCCAGAAGCTTATGTTATTCATTCGAGGGAATGCCATGTCAGGGGCCCCTAGTATTAGAGGGAGTAGCCAGTTTCCAAAGCCCCCGATCATGATTGGTATTACTATAAAGAAAATCATTACGAAGGCGTGTGCTGTGACGATGACATTATAAATTTGGTCGTCGCCCAGGAGCGCCCCGGGTTGGCTGAGCTCGGCTCGGATCAGAAGGCTAAGAGCTGTGCCAACTATCCCGGCTCAGGCACCGAATACTAAATAAAGGGTGCCAATATCTTTGTGGTTGGTGGAGAAGAATCAGCGTGTGATTGCCACAGGTAGGGTGGCCGAGAGTGTAGGCGGTGGGTTGTAGCCCCGAAGACAGAGGTTTAAATCCTCTCCCTATCAAGCCCCGTGGTGGAGACCACGTCAGATTGCAAATCTGAAGACGCAGAGGAGATTCTGCCGGGGCTTTCCCCGCCTTGCTCGGCTTTCGGCGGGGAAAGGTAGATGGATGCTCGCTGGCTTGAGCGCTTAGCTGTTAACTAAGAGTTTGTAGGATCGAGGCCTTCTCATCTAGGAGGGCTTTAGCTTAAGTAAAGTGTCTGGGTTGCATTCAGAAGCTGTGGGATAAAGTCCTGCAAGTCTTATCAGAGGCTAGGAGATTTTAACTCCTGCTTAGGGCTTTGAAGGCCCTTGGTCTTAGTTATCCTAAGCCTCTATGTTACTAGTGCCATGGCGGCGGGGGTGAGGGGCAGGAGGGCCAGGGCCGTGATTGTTGTTAGTGACAAGGGAAGAGTATTTTGGGTGTTTGGGAGGCGTCAGGGGGTGATTGAGTTGTTAATGTTTGGGGAAATGGTTAGGGCCATAGCGTAACAGAGCCGTAGGTAAAAGTATAGGCTAAGGAGGGCTGTGAGTGCCATGAATGTGGCTGTAAGAGGTAGGCCCTGTTTGGTCAGTTCTTGGAGGATCAGTCATTTAGGCATGAAGCCGGTGAGGGGTGGAAGGCCCCCGAGGGAGAGGAGCACTAGGGCAGCGAGAGCTGCGAGGCTTGGGGTTTTAGCTCAGGCCAAGGCCAGGGTGTTGATTTTGGTGGAGGAAGTTGATTTGAGGGTTAAGAATGCTGCTGAGGTTATTGCAATGTATGTTCCTAGGGCTAAGAGGGTTAGGTGGGGTGCAAATTGAAGTACGATGATTATTCAGCCGAGGTGAGTAATGGATGAGTAGGCTAAAATTTTACGTAGCTGGGTTTGATTTAACCCTCCTCACCCGCCTACTAAGGCGGAGCAGACCCCGAGGGTTGTTAGTACTAGGGGGTGTATTGTGGGTGCGATTTGAATGACTAGCGCAAAGGGGGCTAGTTTCTGCCAAGTGGAGAGGATTAATCCGGTTGTGAGGTCTAGGCCTTGCAGTACTTCGGGCAGTCAGAAGTGCATGGGGGCTAATCCTATTTTTAGGGCTAAGGCGATTATGATTATTGTGGCAGCTGCTGGGTGAGAAAGTTGGGTGATGTCCCATTCCCCAAGTATTCAAGCGTTAGTTGTGCTTGCAAATAGGATTATAGCTGCGGCTGTGGCTTGTGTGAGGAAGTACTTGGTTGTAGCTTCTACTGCCCGGGGGTGGTGTTGTTGCGCTATAAGGGGGATAATGGCGAGTGTGTTGATTTCCAGGCCTATTCATGCGAGGAGTCAATGGGAGCTGGCAAAGGTGAGTGCAGTGCCAAGTCCTAGACTGGATAATAGGACAGCCAGTACGTAGGGGTTCATTAGTAGGGGAGGGGGTTTAACCAACATATTTGGGGTATGGGCCCAAAAGCTTAATTAGCTGACCTTACTAGAAAGTGGTGTAGTGGAAGCACCTAGAGTTTTGATCTCTTGAGCATGGGTTCGAGCCCCTTCTTTCTAAGGAATTGGGGGGATTTTAACCCTCATGCGACATTCTATCAAAATGGTCCTTGGATATTCGGGCACAATTCCTTGCGATTATAGTTGTGGGGGGAGTCCTGCGAGCGCGATTGGGAGGGCGACGTGTCATAACACAAGGGCCAGGGTCAAGGGTAAGAAGTTTTTTCAGACTAGGTGTATGAGCTGATCGTATCGGAATCGGGGATATGAGGCGCGTACTCATAAAAAGACGACAGAAAGGAGTGCAGCTTTTGTTATAAGATTGACGGCGGTTAGTTCAGGCAGGGATGGAAAGTGGGATGCGCCTAAAAATAGGACGGCTGAGAGTGTGTTTATGAGCAGGATGTTGGCGTATTCGGCCAGGAAGAACAGGGCAAAAGGACCTCCTGCGTATTCTACATTGAAGCCCGAAACGAGTTCGGACTCTCCTTCTGTGAGGTCGAAGGGGGCGCGATTTGTCTCCGCAAGTGTGGAGATGTATCATATGGCGGCGAGGGGCCAAGCGGGGATGAGCAGTCAGACACTTTCTTGGGCGACGTTGAATGTTTGTAGGGTGAAGCCCCCGGTGAAAATAATGACGGAGAGAAGGATCAACCCTAAACTTACTTCATAGGAAATAGTTTGGGCCACTGCCCGAAGGGCTCCGATTAGGGCGTATTTTGAATTGGATGCTCAGCCTGAGCCTAAAATGGAGTAGACTGCTAGGCTGGAAAGGGCTAGGACAAAGAGGATCCCGAGGTTAAGGTCGATTACGGGGTAGGGGATGGGTATGGGGGCTCAGAGGGTAAGGGCGAGGGTTAAGGCTAGTATGGGGGCGGCGAGGAATAAAAAGGGGGAGGAGGTGGAAGGACGAATTGGCTCTTTAATAAATAGTTTTACGCCGTCTGCAATGGGTTGAAGAAGTCCGTAGGGGCCTACAATGTTTGGGCCTTTGCGGAGTTGCATGTAACCGAGTACTTTTCGCTCCAAAAGAGTTAGGAAGGCGACTGCCAAAAGTACGGGGACGATGTAAGCGAGGGGGTTGATGAGATATGTGAGTAAAATGGTGAGCATGGCTAGGGAGAGGATTTGAACCTCTGGGGGAAAGGGCTTAGGCCTTTTGCATTTACCAGGCTCTGCCACCCTAGCATGCCCTTATCTAGGGCTGAAGAGCTGCGCCCCTTTGTCTGGTTTAGTTGTCTTCATCAGGTTGGGGTAGGGCGTGCCGGAGGTATGGGCCCTTCTTTTCCGGTCCTTTCGTACTAGGAAAAGTAGCGTTACAGATAGAAACTGACCTGGATTGCTCCGGTCTGAACTCAGATCACGTAGGACTTTAATCGTTGAACAAACGAACCCTTAATAGCGGCTGCACCATTAGGATGTCCTGATCCAACATCGAGGTCGTAAACCCCCTCGTCGATATGGACTCTGGGAGGGGATTGCGCTGTTATCCCTGGGGTAACTTGGTTCGTTGATCGGCTTTAGCCGGATCATTTATGGTCAGATGTTCTGAGGCTTAGAGATGTTTCTCTTGGTTTTAGGATAATCCCGGTCCACGCGGGGGCTTGTTTTTCCCCCGTGGTCGCCCCAACCGAAGACATGTTGGTCATGTTCACACTTTGTTTTTGCCCTTGAGTTTGGTTGTTTGACGTGGTTGACCTTGTGTCTTAAGCTCCACAGGGTCTTCTCGTCTTGTAGTAGCATACCCGCTTCTGCACGGGTAGATCAATTTCATTGACTTGGAAAAGGAGACAGCTAAGCCCTCGTGATGCCATTCATACAGGTCTTCATTTAAAAGACAAGTGATTGCGCTACCTTCGCACGGTCAAAATACCGCGGCCGTTAAACTTAGAGTCACAGGGCAGGCGGGACCTCCTATATTTTGATTGCAGGAGGCGGTGTTTTTGGTAAACAGGCGAGGCTTATGTTTGCCGAGTTCCTTCTTTTCCTTTGGGTCTTTCCTCTTATGGGCACTCCTGTGTGGGGGTAACGATGTGTGTGTGCGGGGCTTTCTAGGCTGTGTTTTAATTCGCAGTACTCTCTTGGGCTGAGTTCGTTATTTGTCAGTGGAGGGTCCGAACTGACTTACACATGTGCTGGGAGAAGGGCGTCCTTCTTATTACTCATTTTAGCATTATCTCTCCTATGGGGGCATAGGGCGGCCTAGTACTATTAGGGGGTTGGGGGCTGTTATCAGAATAAAAGGTCTTTGATTCGTCTGAGCTTTAACGCTTTCTGTGCAGGTGGCTGCTTTTAGGCCCACTGAAACGATTGACCTTGCTGAGTGTGATCCTTGACCTCCTGATAAGGTTGTGTCCTGGTTCAAAGGAGCTGTACCTCCTTTGACTAACTCCCTCTTATCTCTCGTGGTCTAGTGTTAGTGTTACTGTTGGGACCTGAGGGGGCGGGGGGCTGAACTTTTATCCACTTCTTAGGCAACCAGCTATAACCGGGTTCGGTAGGTCTATCACCTCTACTCGGAGCTCTTCCCACTCTTTTGCCACAGAGACGGGTTGGCCCTATAATAGGCTGTCTCGGAGTAGCTCACTCGGTTTCGGGGTCTCGAACTAAAGGTCTCTTTGCTCGGATGTACTGGCTAAATCATGATGCAAAAGGTACGAGAGTTAATCTCTGCTTTTTTAGGCTTAAATGGGTTGTTTCATTTCTCTTTCAGCTTTCCCTTGCGGTACTTTTTCTATCGCTTTAGGGCCCCTTTTCTGTCTCCCATACTAGGGGGGAAAAATGATTTGTTTATTATTTTTGGTTCTTGTTGGGTTATTTATGTTGTTTATTTATTCAGATGGTTAAGCTAGCTGTTTGGCTCAGGGCGATCCAACTTGCATGGATGTCTTCTCGGTGTAAGGGAGATGCTTGACTGTCTCAGCCACGCTCTGGTTATTCCAAGTGCACCTTCCGGTACACTTACCATGTTACGACTTGCCTCCCCTTGGTGAGTTGATTTTGTTATTTACCTTTAGGTTGGGGGTTCGGGGAGAGTGACGGGCGGTGTGTGCGCGCCTCAGAGCCGGATTCAAAAGAACTCTCTATTTTCTTTTTACTGCTAAATCCACCTTCGGGCGTCCGTTTCATGGCGCCGTTCGTAGTATTCTGGGTCAGAAAATGTAGCCCATTTCTTTCCACCTCGTACGCTACACCTCGACCTGACGTTCTGGGTTTTGCCCATTTTGCTTACTATGGGGCCTTCACAGGGTAAGCTGACGACGGCGGTATATAGGCGGAATTAACAAGGGGTGGTGAGGTTTAACGGGGGTTATCGGTTCTAGAACAGGCTCCTCTAGGTGGGTCTGAGGCACCGCCAAGTCCTTTGGGTTTTAAGCTAGCGCTCGTAGTTCCCTGGCGGATGTCGGCTGTGGGGGGACATCTAAGTTTATGGCTGAGCATAGTGGGGTATCTAATCCCAGTTTGGGTCTCAGCTGTCGTGGGGTCGGGTGGGCTTGAATAAAGCTACTTTCGTGATAGGGCTTCGTGCCTTCAGGTGCGTATGACAGCCTAGGAGGTCTTCGGCTTTAGTTGGGTGCACTCCATAACCACTCTTTACGCCGCACCTATCAACTGGGGCCTCTCGTATAACCGCGGTAGCTGGCACGAGTTTTACCGGCCCTCTTAGCCCTGACTAAGTCAAGTTTTCACTTATGGGCTTAATGTTTATCACTGCTGAGTTCCCTTAAGGGTGTGGCGTAGCAAGGCGTTTTGGGCTAAAGGGGTGTGCCTGATGCCGGCTCCTCGTCCCCGGACGGGGGATTAAGGGCATCCTCACAGGGGTGCGGAGACTTGCATGTGTAAATTGGGCTAAAGCTGATAGTAAAGTCAGGACCAAGCCTTTGTGCTTGCGGGACTTTTTAGGGGCCAATCTTAACATCTTCAGTGTCATGCTTTGTTTAAGCTACGCTAAC